GGACAAGAGTCGAGGCTGTCAATGCAATTTCATAACTAGTTGGTGCGTTCAAATAATCAAAAGAGGTTCTGTTTCTAAACCCTATTTTGATTGGATTCACTCGACATAATCCAATCAAGCAGAATCCAATTTAGATACAACGCAATTCAAAAATGAAATAAATAAAAAATCTATAAAAATAAGGGTGGGACAAAAAACTTATTAGATACCGTTGACTCCGGTATCTAATAAGTTCTACCTACTATTGGATTTGAACCAATGACTCCCGCCGTATGAAAGCGATACTCTAACCACTGAGTTAAGTAGGTCACTTATTATCCTAAAGAGAACCAAATGGAACCCATCCTATCGATGGATTATAAATATCATATTCCTTATAAGCAACAATAATCGAACCAATACCACTCAAAAATTTCGGATGTTGGATCATAGAATATTGATCTTGACAACAAATTATATACATGATAAAATATGCATCACAAGCACTAAGGGCTATAGCTCAGTTGGTAGAGCACCTCGTTTACACGCGCGCCAATGTTTTTCAGGGGAATCCACCATACAATCCAAAAAATGGATCTTATTGAGAAATCGATGTCTTACTCCATAATAACTTTAAGAGAAAAGAGAACAATAGCCTGACGAGAGGTTCGGTCCTATTTGAGTGCCCTTTGTAGGTACCAAACAGGCTCCGCCTTGAGATATTGATAAGGTGAATAGCAGTATATTCAATGCTAGGCATAATGAGTATAAGGCCCTCAAAAAATCTCTTTTCGTCCTATGAACTTGAAGGTGTATGAAGTTTCATATTGGATTTTTTAAGCCGAACGATAGAGACTTCATTTAACTTAAAATTCTAGGCCAAAGGCAGACCTACGTCAAAATAACTTCACCTTTGAAACACTTTGGTAGTGCTCTGAATTAGAATCCCAAATAATGAATCAGAGCACATGGAGCCATCTCCTTATCTTATTTTTCTGTCAAGAAAAAATATGGCAGATTGGCTGATATTTCTATCAGTTAATGAAAGAGCCCAATGCAAAAAAAAATGCATGTTGGGTCTTTGAAACAGTTCAGATCATTTTGATAATAATAAGTTTGATCTGTTTTACCGAGAAGGTCTACGGTTCGAGTCCGTATAGCCCTAGAGCCCTATAAAAAAAATGAATAAAATTCCAAATTTTCATTTGAAATAAAAAATTGTATAATTTTGATTTCTTCATTCTTGTTTGTTGCTTATAACTGACCGGTTGGTTCATCGAAACAAAATTTGTCCTAGAAACTCACTCACGGGAATCATTTAAAGCAGAACAGAAAACCGAAAAAACATATCATATTTCAAGGAATCGAATCGATCTTTTTCCAAACAAACCAACCCTTCGTCATTAATTGTCGAAGGGAAATTCCATATGCATTTTTCTGCCCACAATCAAGGGGTTAAGCTAGCGATACTCCTTTTCTTTGGTATACCTTACCAAGACCCGGCGAAGCACACCAAAACAAGGGGGGGTGGTCTTCTTTTTCTGTATTCAATCAAGAGAAAACCCCACCCCATCCAGATCTGATAAACGGAATATACCAACACTAAGATATTCGAAATCCCCAGATACCTACCCATTCTCTTACATTTGAATACTTGTTCTATTCTAAATTACTAAGAAAAAACTTTCGACTCTATTCCTAAAAAATCCAAATTCCGAACTCGCATTTTTATAAAGAAAATTCAAATAATCAAAAGAATATCAAAAGAATAATAAATTCAAAAATTTTAAACACAAAATAAGAATTCTATTTGCTTTCTTTAGGCTTTAGGAAGAATCCTAGGCAAAAACAAGAAAATTTGTCTAAGTCTAACATCTAGAGTTATACTAACTAAAGCAATTAAAGAAAATTGAACTAAAAAAATTAAGTAGACTGGAAATAGGATCCCGATCAAGTCAGTCGATAAATCTTGAAATGAGATATGCCCTGCAATAATCAAAGGAAACTAGATGGTTTGGTCAAAATAAATTGTTGTTTTGACTAACTAGTTATCAATGACTTTAGAACTTCAATTCGAATCAACCAATCCGATATACTTTCCACGTTCATAGGAGTGCGTCTATGTTTTTGCTTTACGAATATGATATTTTTTGGGCATTTCTAATAATATCAAGTTTTATTCCTATTTTGACATTTTTAATTTCTGGGATTTTAGCCCCGATTAGGAAAGGGCCGGAGAAACTTTCTAGTTATGAATCGGGTATAGAACCAATGGGCAACGCTTGGTTACAATTTAGAATTCGTTATTATATGTTTGCTCTAGTTTTTGTTGTTTTTGATGTTGAAACGGTTTTTCTTTATCCATGGGCAATGAGTTTTGATGTATTGGGCGTATCTGTATTTATAGAAGCTTTCATTTTCGTGCTTATCTTAATTGTTGGTTTAGTTTATGCATGGCGGAAGGGAGCATTGGAATGGTCTTAGCTCCTGACTATTCAGACAATAAAAAGAAAAGGGAAAA